GATGGGATAAGCGTTTACTTACTCGAATACTAAGAAGTTTTATGTTAGTAATCCAATCAATTTTTAGAAAATATATTATATTACCGTTATTGATAATAGCTAAAAATGTGGTTCGCATACTATTATTCCAAGATCCCGAGTGGTCCGAGGATTTTAAGGATTGGAATCGTGAAATTTATGTTAAATGCACTTATAGTGGTGTTAATTTATCTGAAACAGAATTTCCGAAAAACTGGTTAATAGAAGGTATTCAGATAAAGATCCTATTCCCCTTTCACCTGAAACCCTGGCACGGATCTACGATACAATCCTCTCATAAAGATCGAAAAAGTGAACAAGAAACTGATTTTTGCTTTTTAACAGTTTTGGGGCTGGAAACTGACATACCGTTCGGTTCTCCCTTAAAACGACGTTCCTTTTTTGAACCCATTTTTCAAGACCTAAAAAAAAAAATTAGAAAGTTGAAAACTAAGTCTTTTATAGTTTTAAAGGATTTCAAAGAAGGAAAAATAAAGGAATTTTCAAAAAGAAATTTGAGAGAAATCGAGAAATTGAGGGAAACTCAAAAAAATTCGATAATCAGTAAGCAGATGATTCACGAACCGTCTATTGAAATTTCATCTATGGATTGGACGAAATTATCCCGAACCGAAAAAAAAATGAAAGATCTGACTAATAGAACAAGCAGAATCAGAAATCAAATATATATAATTACAAAAGAAAAGAAAAAAGGAGCGCTAACTCAAGAAACAAATATTAGTTCGAACAAACCAACTTATTCTGTTAAAATATTAGACCCATCAAAAAGGATTTGGCGGATATTACAAAAAAGAAATGCTCGATTAATCCGTAAATCCTATTTGGTTCTAAAATTTGTCATTGAAAAGATATACAGAAATATTTTTCTATCTACCCTTACTATTCCAAGAATCAATACGAAAGCCTTTCGTGAATCAACAAGAAAAAAAATGAAAATTATTGAGAAAAACGTCCACAATGATGAAGCAAATCCCGAACGAATTAATAAAACAAATAAAAATAGAATTATTTCGACTATCCAAAAATCGCTTTCTAAGACTAGTAATAAGAATTCACAGATTTCTTGTAATTTATCGTCTTTTTCACAATCACAAGCATATGTATTTTTCAAATTATTACAAGTCCCAATTTTGAACTTTTATAATTTAAGACCCGTTCTTCAATATCACGGAACATCTCTATTTCTTAAGAATGAAATAAAAGATTTTTTTGAAAAAAACGGAATCTTTAATTACCAATTAAGACATAAACCCCTTTGGAATTTTGGAAGGAATCCACGAAAATACTGGTTAAGCCGACATTATCAATATGATTTATCTCGGATTAAATGGACTAGATTAGTACCACAAGAATGGCGAAATAGAGCCAATCAACACTGTATGGCTCAAAATAAAGATTTAATTAAAAGAGATTCGTATGAAAAAAATGGATTAACTCCGTGCGAAAAACAACATTTTTTTGAAACAGACCTATTACGTAATCAAAATCAAAAATCGAATTTTAAAAAACACTATAGATATGATCTTTTATCATATAAATCAATTAATTATGAAGATAAGAAAGACTCATATATTGATAGATCACTAGTCCAAGTAAATAATAAAGAAGAGTATTATTCTAATTACAATAGAAAGAAAGGAAAATTGTTGGCTATGCTGGGAAGTATCTCTATCAATAATTATATAGGGGAAGATTATATTATGGATATGGAAAAATTCTTGTATAGAAAATATTTTGATTGGAGAATTCTTAATTTTTGTCTTAGAAATAAGGCCAATATAGAATCCTGGGTTGATATGGATACTGGTACCAGCAGTAATCAAAATACTAGGATTGTGTCCAATAATTATCAAAAAAGTGATGCAATTACTAACAGAGTCCCCTTTTATCTTACAATTCATCAAGATGAAGAAATTAACCCATCCACTCAAAAGGGCTTCTTTTGTGATTGGATGGGAATGAATGAAGAAATACTAAGTTGCCCTATATCAAACCCGGAATCTTGGTTCTTCCCAGAATTTGTACTACTTTTTAATGCATATAGAACGAAACCCTGGATTATACCAATCAAATTACTTCTTTTCAATTTTAATGGAAATAGTAAGAAAAATAGAACCGGAAAGAAAGAGGCGGATCTTTTTATATCACCTACTCAAAAAGAATATCTTGAATTAGCGAATCAAAGTAAAGAAGAAAAAGAACTCGCAGACCAAGGAACTCCGAGAGCGGATGCACAAAAGCAAGAAATTCTTGGATCAGTTCTCTCAAACCAAGAAAAAGATGGTGAAGAAAATTATACGGAATCGGACATGAAAACCCGTATAAAGAAAAAGCAATACAAAAGAGAAACCGAAGTACAGCTCGATTTCTTCCTAAAAAGATATTTGTGTTTGCAGTTGCGATGGAGGGGTGCTGTTTCTTGCAGAGAAAAAATACTCAATGATATGAAAGTATATTGTCACCTGATTCGACTAATAAATCCTAACGACGTTACTATATCCTCTATTCAAGGGGGAGAAATTAGTCTGCCTATTTTGATCACTAAGAAGAATTTCGCTCTTAAAGAATTGACGAAAGGGGGAATGCTTATTATCGAACCCCGTCGTTTGTCTGTAAAAAATGATGGGCAATTTTTTCTATATCAAATCGTAGGTATTGCATTGGTTCATAAGAATAAGCGCAAAATTACTAAAAGATACCAAGAAAAAGGCTATGTTGATAAAAAAGATTTTGATGAATTCATTGCAAAACATCAAAAAATGACTGGAAATAGAAACAAAAATCATTATGATTTGCTTGTTCCTGAAAATATTTTACTCCCTAAACGTCGTAGAGAATTAAGAACCCTAATTTGTTTCAATTCGAAGAATCAAAATGGTATGCAGACAAATCCAGTATTTTTTAATAACGGAAAGGGCGGCGGCCACGTTTTGGATAAAAACAAAAATCTTGTTAGAGAGAAAAATCCACTAATTCAATTAAAGTTCTTTATTTGGGCCAATTCTCGATTAGAAGATTTAATTTGTATGAATCGGTATTGGTTTAATACCAATAATGGTAGTCGTTTCAGTATGGTAAGGGTCCATATGTATCCACGATTGAAAATTCGTTAATAGTGTGCTTTTCCTATCTCTCATGTCCCATTTTGGGATATGAAAACAAAGAAAAGTATACATGTCTTGTCTTCCATTCCAGTCTGATACAAGATACCAAAGTAATGGCGAACATATTAATTAGATCCATAAATGAATCAAGAAACTCTTTTTTTTAGGTCAAAATTTTTCTCTTTTGCCGAAATATCCATCCTTTTGGAGCCCTAATCAAATTGAAAATTGGATTGATTATTGATATTTATTTTCTAGCAAGTTAATAACGAACTTAAGATGATTGTGTATATAAAATTGAAGTAACTAGTATTATTATTACTGATCAGTAAAATACATTTTAAAAAAGGAAGGGGGAGGGGTTTCGTTTTATGGTAAAAAATGCATTCATCTCAGTTAGGGTTCAAGAAAAAAAAGAAAAAAACAGCGGATCGGTTGAATTTCAAGTATTTCGTTTCACCAACAAGATCCGGAGACTTACTTTACATTTAGAATTGCACAGAAAAGACTATTCATCTCAAAGGGGTCTACGTAAAATTTTGGAAAAACGCCAACGTCTACTAGCTTATTTGTCAAAGAAAAATAGAGTACGTTATAAAGAATTAATTAGTAAGTTGAATATCCGGGAGTCAAAAAATCGTTAATTTGAAAAACATTTTCGAATTATTTTATTTTTACTGTTGATGAACTTCTTGTTGTTTTCAACAATTCATGTAAGAAGGAATCGAGGAAAAACCTATGAGTATACTAGCTACAGAAAAAGAAAAAGAATTTATGATAGTCAATATGGGACCTCACCACCCGTCAATGCATGGTGTTCTTCGTCTCGTCGTTACTCTAGACGGTGAAGATGTTATTGACTGTGAACCAATATTGGGTTATTTACACAGAGGGATGGAAAAAATTGCGGAAAACCGAACAATTATACAATATCTGCCTTATGTAACCCGTTGGGATTATTTAGCTACTATGTTCACAGAAGCAATAACGGTAAATGGACCAGAACAGTTGGGAAATATTCGCGTACCTAAAAGGGCCAGCTATATCCGCGTAATTATGTTGGAATTGAGTCGTATAGCTTCCCATCTGTTATGGCTTGGCCCTTTTATGGCAGATATTGGTGCACAGACTCCTTTCTTCTATATTTTCAGAGAAAGAGAATTAGTATATGATCTGTTCGAAGCTGCCACCGGTATGAGAATGATGCATAATTATTTTCGTATCGGAGGAGTAGCAGCCGATTTACCCTATGGTTGGATAGATAAATGTTTGGATTTCTGCGATTATTTTTTAACAGGGGTTGCTGAATATCAAAAACTTATTACGCGAAACCCTATTTTTTTAGAACGAGTTGAAGGAGTAGGCAGTATTGGTGGAGAAGAAGCAATAAATTGGGGTTTATCAGGACCAATGCTACGAGCGTCTGGAATAGAATGGGATCTTCGTAAAGTTGATCATTATGAGTGTTATGACGAATTTGATTGGGAAGTCCAGTGGCAAAAAGAGGGGGATTCTTTAGCTCGTTATTTAGTCCGAATCGGTGAAATGACGGAATCCGTAAAAATTATTCAACAGGCTTTAGAAGGAATTCCGGGAGGCCCCTATGAAAATTTAGAAATCCGCTGCTTTGATAGAGAAAGCGATCCAGAACGGAATGATTTTGAAAATAGATTCATTAGTAAAAAGCCTTCTCCTACCTTTGAATTGACAAAACAAGAACTTTATGTGAGAGTAGAAGCCCCAAAAGGAGAATTGGGAATTTTTCTGATAGGGGATCAAAGTGGGTTTCCTTGGAGATGGAAAATTCGCCCGCCGGGTTTTATCAATTTGCAAATTCTTCCTCAGTTAGTTAAAAGAATGAAATTGGCTGATATTATGACGATATTAGGTAGTATAGATATCATTATGGGGGAAGTTGATCGTTGAAATGATAATTGCTACACCCGAAGTACAAGATATCAATTCTTTTTCCAGATTGGAATCCCTACAAGAGGTCTATGGGATCCTAGGGGTGCTTGTCCCTATTGTGATTTATGTATTGGCAATCACAATAGGTGTCCTAGTAATTGTGTGGTTAGAAAGAGAAATATCTGCAGGAATACAACAGCGTATTGGGCCTGAATACGCCAGCCCTTTGGGAATTCTTCAAGCTTTAGCCGATGGGACAAAACTCCTTTTCAAAGAAAACCTTCTTCCATCTAGAGGAAATAGTAGTTTATTCAGTATTGGTCCATCTATAGCAGTCATAGCAATTCTACTAAGTTATTCAGTAATTCCTTTTAGTTATAACCTTGTTTTAGCTGACCTCAATATCGGTATTTTTTTATGGATTGCCATTTCAAGTATTGCCCCTATTGGACTTCTTATGTCAGGATATGGATCAAATAATAAATATTCTTTTTTAGGTGGTCTGCGAGCTGCTGCTCAATCGATTAGTTATGAAATACCATTAACTTTATGTGTTTTATCAATATCTCTACGTGTGATTCGCTAAAACCTAAGCTTTTCGTTCTAGAAAAAAAAGAACTTGAATAGAAATCCTCATTTTTTTTTATTCATTTATTTACTCTTTAGGTTAATAAAAGAAATTAGATAGTTATATATGAGTGAAAGAAAACACCTTATAAATTTGCAGTAAACGTGGATTAAGTCTCATTTCCTATGTACAAGCGTTAAGGATAAGTAAACAAAAGTAAAAGTGGAGGAAGCCCCTTACCCCAAGACAGGTCGATTGATCATCCTAGCTTGAAGCGGGCTTAAAAGACCAACCCTATATAATTTTAATTTTTCATTAGCTATTGTATGTATTACAATATATATATAGTAGATATATTAGGGGGGTTGAAAACACAAAGTAGGGGATAGGAAGGAACACCAAAATACACACAACGGGTTAGTAATGTAGATTATGTCAATTATCTAAAAGGATACTTGTGCATAACATAAAACGAATACTAATTGGGGCTTTAAGTTGGTAGAAACGATCAGGCAGTACTCCCCACAATTCCGATCCAGAGCATGCTCCTATCCGCCAGTTAAAGAAATCACTATCAGGAACGAAATAATCCTTTACTTTACCCTTTTAAGTTAAGCCCCATTTTCTCTCAGAAAGAAGAAGAGGAACAAAAAAATAGAAAAAAGAAAATTACAATCTAAAAGAATCCTTTTATTCTTTCTTGCATATATTGATAGAAATAAAATTCGTGTTATGATTCATGAACTAGTGTAATGGCTAATTCTTTTTCGTAATCGAAAATAAAAGGATGGGTTGAAATATCTAGTCATATTTCTACAAGGAGTATTTTATTGAAGGGTTGATTAAGTTATTACTCAACACAGAAAATTTGAAATTCGTAAAGGATGAGATTAATTCAGAAATACTGTTTTTTTATCCTTAGAGCAGACAGAATTCCAGTGGTATAATTGGGGATCCTCCGCTAGATTTTGACCTATAACCATATCAAAATAACTAATACCGGTCCGGTCCTTACATTTATTTGTGGCCCTGAGGAGCCGTATGAGGTGAAAATCTCATGTACGGTTTTGTAATAGCGATGGAAACCGTAATGTTACCACCGACTATGATTATCTAACAGTTTAAGTACAGTTGATATAGTTGGGGCGCAATCAAAATATGGTTTTTGGGGATGGAATTTGTGGCGTCAACCTATAGGGTTTATCGTTTTTCTAATTTCTTCCCTAGCGGAATGCGAGAGATTACCTTTTGATTTACCAGAAGCAGAAGAAGAATTAGTAGCCGGTTATCAAACCGAATATTCAGGAATCAAATTTGGTTTATTTTATGTTGCTTCCTATCTAAATCTATTAGTTTCCTCATTATTTGTAACAGTCCTTTACTTGGGAGGTTCGAATCTTTCCATTCCAGACATATTTGTTCCTGGGCTGGTTGAAATAAATAAAGCGGATGGAATCTTTGGAACGACAATTGGTATCTTTATTACATTAGCTAAAACTTATTTGTTCTTGTTCATTCCTATTGCAACAAGGTGGACTTTACCGAGACTAAGAATGGACCAACTATTAAATCTTGGCTGGAAATTTCTTTTACCTATTTCTCTCGGTAATCTATTATTAACAACTTCTTCCCAACTCCTTTCGCTATAAAGATAAAGAAAAAAAGGAATACAATATTCACTACTTGTCTCAAATCTCAAACAAGAGAAAGAAATAAACTCAAAACATTCATAGATATTCACAATATGTTCCCTATGGTAACAGGTTTCATGAATTATGGTCAACAAACAATACGAGCTGCAAGGTACATTGGTCAAAGTTTCATGATTACTTTATCCCAAGCAAATCGTTTACCTGTAACTATTCAATATCCTTATGAAAAATTAATCACATCGGAGCGTTTTCGTGGTAGAATCCATTTTGAATTTGATAAATGTATTGCTTGTGAAGTATGCGTTAGGGTATGTCCTATAGATCTTCCTGTTGTTGATTGGAAATTGGAAACAGATATTCGAAAGAAACGATTGCTTAATTACAGTATTGATTTTGGAATTTGTATTTTTTGTGGTAACTGCGTTGAGTATTGTCCAACAAATTGTTTATCAATGACTGAAGAATATGAACTTGCTACTTACGACCGTCACGAATTGAATTATAATCAAATTGCTTTAGGTCGTTTACCAATGTCAGTAATTGACGATTTTACAATTCGAACAGTCTTGAATTCGCCTCAACGAAAAAACGTCTAAACCTTTTTAATTTCGAATTACTAAGGTTCAGTTTTGGTATAGTTGGTATAAAGGGATAAGGTTGTTTTTTTGCTTGGTCAATAACTCCATTTTAATTGGTTGCTGAGAAGTACAACTAAATTTGTATTGAAATGAAATAATATATAGACAGAAGCTTTTTAGAACTCTATATAGCTTCAATTTCAAATTGCCATTTAGAATAACGAAAAGAACGAAATTGATCCAAAAACTGTATCCGCATCAATTCCCGCTCAGTAGATTATAATTTCATTGAATTGGAATTGAGAATGTCTCATAAAGAATTTTTCCTGGTCGGCTCAATAAGTTCATGAAAAAGATTTCGATTTATTTATCTCCGATTTTAATATAATGGATTTGCCTGGACCAATACACGATTTTCTTTTAGTTTTTCTGGGATCGGGTCTTATATTAGGAGGTCTGGGAGTGGTATTATTTACCAACCCAATTTATTCTGCCTTTTCCTTGGGATTGGTTCTTGTTTGTATATCATTATTATATATTCTATCAAATTCCCATTTTGTAGCTGCCGCGCAACTCCTTATTTACGTGGGAGCTGTAAATGTTTTAATCATATTTGCTGTAATGTTCATGAATGGCTCAGACTATTCCAAAGATTTTCAGTTGAATCTTTGGACTATTGGCGATGGTCTTACTTCCCTGGTTTGTACAAGTATTTTTTTTTCGCTAATCACTACTATTCTAGATACGTCGTGGTACGGGATTATTTGGACTACACGAGCCAACCAGATTATTGAACAAGATTTGATAAGTAATAGTCAACAAATTGGAATTCATTTATCAACAGACTTTTTTCTTCCATTTGAACTCGTTTCAATAATTCTTTTAGTTGCTTTAATAGGTGCAATTGCCGTGGCGCGTCAATAACAAATCTTTATAACTAGGAACATCAATCCCAATTCGACTTTTTTATGTGTTATCACATTCATTATGTGTTATCACATTCATTTCCCTTAAATTCTTGTAAAGAATAGTTGAATACTATTCACAGATCAATAGAAAAAAAATCGAATTTTTTTTTATCTATTACCAAATAGATTCTTTTGTTCCGTACCTGGTATATTCTAAGCAACCAAATCACTTGCATTATTATTATTGTTCAGATTGAAATGAATCGAAATTGGTACGGAGTTGGTTAATGATGCTCGAGCATGTACTTGTTTTGAGTGCCTATTTATTTTCGATTGGCATCTATGGCTTGATTACGAGCCGAAATATGGTTCGGGCCTTGATGTGTCTTGAACTTATACTAAATGCAGTTAATATCAATTTTGTAACATTCTCTGATTTTTTTGATAGTCGACAATTAAAAGGAGATATTTTTTCAATTTTTGTTATATCTATCGCAGCCGCTGAAGCAGCTATCGGATCAGCTATTGTTTCGTCAATTTATCGTAACAGAAAATCGACGCGTATCAATCAATCGACTTTGTTGAATAAGTAGTATTTTTAAATCATAATATTCATAAATTCAATTTAGGCTATATAATATGCCCTAATTTCGATCCTGTTTGTGAAACTGGAAGAAATCAAAGTATCTTTGTTCCCTTGATCCAGAAGTGGATTAATTAGCAAAATTCTGGTAAATCATTGATTCATCTGGTGTTTAAATATGACATTTCAAAATTGACTAGATCGAAAATTAAAAAGTTCAAAACAAAAATAGATAGATCCAATGTCACATTCAGTAAAGATTTATGATACATGTATAGGGTGTACTCAATGTGTACGAGCTTGCCCCACGGATGTATTAGAAATGATACCTTGGGACGGATGTAAAGCAAAGCAAATTGCTTCTGCTCCAAGAACAGAGGACTGTGTTGGTTGTAAGCGATGTGAATCTGCCTGTCCAACGGATTTCTTGAGTGTTCGAGTATATTTATGGCATGAAACAACCCGAAGCATGGGTCTAGCTTATTGATATTGATACGTTCCCGAAAAACCCACTTGAATCCGGTTTGAATACAGTTTATTTTTTTTTACCGATTACCGACAAAAACCCGTACTCGAAAAAGACAAAAAAAATAGAATATATTCTATTTTCGAGTTTCGAGCACGGGTTTTTATGGGCCAAGTGTATCTTGTTATGACCACGAATTATTTTCCTTGGTTAACACTAATTGTAGTTTTTCCGATAGCCGCAGGTTCTTTAATTTTTTTTCTCCCTCATAGAGGAAATAAGGTGACTAGAGGATATACAATATATATATGTGTCTTAGAACTCCTTCTAACGACCTATGCATTCTGTTATAATTTCCAATTGGACGATCCATTAATCCAGTTGGCAGAGGATTATAAATGGATCACTTTTTTTGAGTTTGACTGGCGATTGGGAATAGATGGACTTTCCATAGGACCCATTTTACTGACGGGATTTATCACCACTTTAGCTACTTTAGCGGCTCGTCCAGTTACTCTGAATTCCCGACTATTCCACTTCCTGATGTTAGCGATGTACAGCGGTCAAATAGGATCATTTTCTTCTCGGGACCTTTTACTTTTTTTCATCATGTGGGAATTAGAATTAATTCCCGTTTATCTACTTCTGGCCGTGTGGGGTGGAAAGAAACGCCTTTATTCAGCCACAAAATTTATTTTGTACACGGCAGGAGGCTCCGTTTTTCTTTTAATAGGAGTTTTGGGTATCGGTTTATATGGTTCCAATGAACCAACATTAAATTTGGAAACATTAGTTAATCAGTCGTATCCTGTGGCACTGGAAATAATATTCTATATTGGATTTTTTATTGCTTTTGCTGTCAAATTGCCGATTATACCCTTTCATACGTGGTTACCAGACACCCACGGAGAGGCACATTACAGTACTTGTATGCTTCTAGCCGGAATCTTATTAAAAATGGGAGCATATGGGTTGATTCGAATTAATATGGAACTATTACCGCACGCTCATTCTATATTTTCCCCCTGGTTCATGATAGTAGGTACCATGCAAATAATTTATGCAGCTTCAACATCTCCCGGCCAACGGAATTTAAAAAAAAGAATAGCCTATTCCTCTGTATCTCATATGGGTTTCATAATTCTAGGAATAGGCTCGATAACCGATACAGGTCTCAATGGAGCCGTTTTACAAATAATTTCTCATGGGTTGATTAGTGCTGCACTTTTTTTCTTGGCAGGAACGAGTTATGATAGAATACGTTTTGCTTATCTAGACGAAATGGGCGGACTAGCTATACCAATTCCAAAGATCTTCACGCTATTCAGTATCTTATCGATGGCCTCCCTTGCATTACCTGGCATGAGTGGTTTTGTTGCAGAATTGATAGTATTTTTTGGAATAATTACCAGCCAAAAATTTTTTTTAATGCCAAAAATAGTAATCACTTTTGTAATGGCAATTGGAATGATATTAACTCCTATTTATTCATTATCTCTGTTACGGCAAATGTTCTATGGGTACAAGCTATTTAATGCCCCAAGCTCTTATTTTTTTGATTCTGGACCAAGGGAATTATTTGTTTTGATCTCGATTCTTCTACCCGTAATAGGTATTGGTATTTATCCCGATTTCGTTCTCTCACTATCAGCGGACAAGGCCGAAGCTATTATATCTAATTTTTTTTTGTAGATAGTTTTCATGACTAAAAAAAAATAAAAAAGAAATCCCATGATTTTAAAAAGAGTTCGTTATCCAATGAATAAAGAAATCCTTTTTCTTCTCTTACTCTTAAGTTAAATAAAAAGAAGAAGTAAAATAATTTAAAAATTGTGACCAACCGCCAAAGGTATTTGTAAGAAAGAACCTTTTGAATCAAGCAGTGCGGCGATTCAAAAGGTTCTCGGCATCTTACACTAACACCAAGTTTCGTTATCGATCTCCGCGCTGCCCTATGTTTGTATTCATCAAACCCTTTCTTCAATTCAAATAGGTGTTAATTAAATGAACCATAACTATGTAACCCTATTCCTAATAGATTGACTCCGAAATAGCATATCCAAATTATAAGAAAGCCCATAGAAGCCACAATTGAGGAATTTACACCTTCCCATTTTGTATTTGTTCGAGTATGTAAATAAATCCCGAATATCGTCCAAGTAATAAATGCCCAAGTTTCTTTTGGATCCCAATTCCAATAAGACCCCCACGCCTCATTAGCCCATACTGCTCCCGAAAGAATACCTGTGGTTAAAAAGATAAATCCTAAACTAATAATACGATAACCCCAACGATCCAATTGTTGAATCACTTGATACCTGTAATAATTTCTAGCGGAAAAACTATTTAGAAAAACATTCTTTTTTTCGTTCATGTATTGGATTTCACTGAAACAAAACGACCCATTTACATTTAAAAATTTTTTCAAAAAAATCCTTATCACTTTTCGAAATGTAATGACTAGAAGAGCCGTGGATAATAATGATCCACATAAAAGAGCTGCATAGCCCAATACCATCATACTTACGTGCATCATTAACCACTGGACTTGGAGAGCGGGTACTAATATTCCGGATTGATGCATTTTGGTTAAAAAACCCGAAGTCGCAAAGCCTTGGGTAAAAAAAGCACTTGGTGCCGTTATAGTGCTTAAATGATTTTGATTTTTTTTTAAATGAAAAATCTTATGAATAATAGATAAACTCCATGAAAGAAAGATTAATGATTCATATAAATCACTTAATGGGAAATGTCTCGAGTAAACCCAACGGGTGATTAATAATCCTGTTAGACAGAAAGCAGTAGCTGTCATCCCCCTTTCTGATGAAGCATATAGCCCTCTGATTTCATCTACTAAGAAGGTTATTAAATAAATTGTAATTCCAATTGAAACGACCGAAAAGGATATATGCGTTAATATACGCTCCAAAGTTGAAAAGATCATAAAAAAAAAAAAAAATGAAAAGCGAGAACACCTCAAATATACAGAATGGAAATCATAAATTAAATTCCTTAGAGAACTTTTTTTGTATATCTTTGTACGGATGCTATGCCGCCACTCGGACTCGAACCGAGATGCTCTAGCACTGCTTCCTAAGAGCAGCGTGTCTACCGATTTCACCATAGCGGCTTGCTCGAAATCATAATAACCTATTAATAGTCAATCGTCGAGATTGAAAGAGTATATTTCAAGGGATTTTTATTCATCAATTTGAATGCTTACTAAAAAAAAACATTGAAAGGGCGATTTAAAGATTCTGCCCCTTCTTTTGTTGTTTTATTTAATTATTTAAGGTTTCAGTTTTATTTAACTTAACTTTCATAGTTTCTTCTTTGATAAACTAGAACCTTGTAACGGCTGTAACTAAATAGTTCTAATTTCGCTCCAGGGAACAACTCAAAAAGGGTTTCTTTCTTTTTTTTTTTTCATTTTTTAGAATTTTTGTGTTTGGGTTGTCGTAATTGTTAGGTTTTTTTAAACTATTAATTTGTCCTAGGATTGATCAAATCAATTAGGTATTGGGCTGGACGTATTATAGAAAAAAAATTCTTATTGTTTATGGTGGGGTGATGGGGAAAATAAGAATCCCCATCCTGGGAATAAAAAAATAGTAAAATAACAAGAAAGGTGAAACTTTCTAGTTTGTCTTGATTCCGTTTTCAAATAAAATAAAATAAAAAAAAGTACTTTTTTTTTTATTTTATTTTGAATTCAGTAGACAAATCAATTGGTTCAAAACATTACAAAAGGGAATGTTTCCTTACTTTTTTCGATTTTTCTAAATTCTATAGTATAAATTCGAAACACAATTAACTCATTTTTTAGTCTGGGGATTCAGATTATTTCAACCTTTTATTATTTATTTGTTATACAAAAAAAACTTTTTGAATTCCCAGTAGCAAGGGATTTCGCTAACGAAAAAGCCTTCAACGCTGCCCAGTACCCCCCCTTTTTCCAAATATTTTTACGAATACGTTTTTTTAATATAGAAGTACGTTTTTTTGGAACTGCCATTCAAAAAAGAAAAGGTTATTCATTGATCAAATTGGATGTGAAAGACATCTATTGTTAAAACAAATCATTTTTGAGTTTGACGGTTCATTTCATTATCTGTTTATTTTTTCTATACACTAACTACTTTTAGAAAAAATAAATAATGAAATATACAAAAATGGCATAAAATCTTACTAGAACAAAAAATAATAAATGGAATAAGGGATTTTTTCAATTTCTATTCCCTAAATATTGGAGAATCAAAGTAATTCGTATTCCGGAGTTATTGGCGGCATCCTTAGATACCTATTCAAATCGATATCTATAGGCCGGATTGTGCCATATAACAGAAATAGAATTGGTTGAAGTTTTTAAAAAAATAAAAAGCCCTTCCGCCCTTATCTCTGTCTATTTTCGGCATGCTACATTTATCCATGAAAAATACATCGAACAGGTTTTATCTACCCATACCATACCAATCTTTTTTGTCTAGTAATTGGTTATTAAATGTCTTTTATTATAATTAAATGTCTTTTATTATAATTAAATGTCTTTTATTTTACTTTTATGATAATAGTAGACAATCAATACGTGCCGAGATGAACTAGTTAATGGTTGTGAATAAACAAAGAATAAACAAACAAATTCGTATTTTATTGGCGAACGATAGGGGTCAGCCTATGATTTATATCAAACTTAATTTTGTGTAATTCTTTCGTCTTGATCTATGGACATAAATTAGTGTAATTAGAGAATAATAAGTGAAGTTTTAATTTGCTCTATCTTCCTAAAAATCTGACGTAGTATGTAGTATAAAGTATAAAATAATTATTTATTTTTGGCTAGTAGCTTAGTTAGAACATTTGATTGCTTTTAACTTTTCATTTTTTTAAAGTTGTTGGGAAAGATTCAAAATAACTATGAATAGAAAAAGCGAATTTTATTTTAGTTTTTAATTTTAATACCGTAACCTTAATTTTTTTATTAATCTCTTTTATTTTAAATTTCAAAGAGATAAGAACCGGCGAATCAGAAACACTGAATTAAGAATAAAAAAAATTATTATTACTTTATTGATTTTATGGAACATACATATCAATATTCCTGGATCATACCTTTAGTTCCACTTCCAGTCCCTATGTTAATAGGGGTGGGACTTCTATTTTTTCCGACCGCAACAAAACATCTTCGCCGTATGTG